TTGGAATTATTCAAAATAGGGTTCTTAATGTTAATATAGTAAGAAGAATACTAGATGAAAAAAATTGCGTCCAATAGGATTTGAACCTATACCAAAGGTTTAGAAGACCTCTGTCCTATCCGTTAGACAATGGACGCTTTTCATACCTATTTTAATCTTGCTTAGATCAAATAAATTGATCTAAATAATCTTTTCAAATTCAAACTCGTTGAGAGAATCAAAAAGATATATAGAAAAAAGATATACATAAAAACTTATAATATATATATAAGAAATAAAGAGCGGGTAGCGGGAATCGAACCCGCATCGTTAGCTTGGAAGGCTAGGGGTTATAGTCGACGTTCCTCGATCATTTTGAACGTCTCTAATTCAAAACCGAACATGAGATTTTTTTTTCATTCGGCTCCTTTATGGAAGATTGATTGATGTATTCTCACCGAAAATACATCAGATCCATAACATCTATGTCAGCTTTTCTGTCTTAATGTATCTCAAATTATCTGCTTTTTAGATGATCCCTCTAAGAAGAGAGAAATTCTAAAAAATAAGATTTCTCTAGTCTAGTTACTTCGTTCTCTATTTTTATTTGTATGATCTTCAGGAAAAGAATTGAGTTTCTACCGAGCTGAATATAGAATATGTTCATGGTTCTAGCAAATTAGAACCATCATTTTTGAGCTATTTTGCTTCAAGATTTTTTTTCTAATCAAAAAATCCAAGATCTAGTTACGATTGGAAATCAGCTTTTGCATCTTTCTTTATCCATAGATCCTTTACTTATACTTTTTCTAAACTGGATATAGTTCAATCCAATTCCAAATTATGCTTCACGACTTTAATATCTATAATTTCTTGATTATCCAATTTCAATTCAAATAGCTTTTGAATAATAATCGTGATAATGTATATGTTTACTCAAGCATAATATATATTGAGAGGATAAGGATAAAACCTTTTTTTATAAATAGAAAAATATTTTTTGATCTTAAGAAAGAGACTGAAGGATCCCTTAACTATAAGTAGGATTTTCAATAGAACGAATCACACTTTTACCACTAAACTATACCCGCTATATATTCATTATGGTATATAAATACACCCTTTGTCGAATAAATAGGAGATAGGATAAGGATAGCGAATTGTGACAATTATGATTTTGCTATCTATTTCGTCTCCACGTTAAGAATCAATCAAATACAAAAAAATCAATAAAGTTCCACTTTTTTCATAAAAATTATTCAATTAAAAACATAAGTTTAAATAACATAAAAATCTCTGGTTAGATGGTTTGTTAGTTACATTTCTTGTTTGATAAGAAGTCATTATCATTATTAAATAATAGGTTTTTATTCCATATTCCATATATATGAAGGATTTATTAAAGGTCGATTATAAAAATGATAGATTTTTTATATGCTTATTATTTTTTTTTTTTTAATTTTTATAATCCCACACATTTTATTAGATAGATCTTAATTTATCTACTTAATTTATCTAATATTAAGATAGATCTTATCTGATAATATAGTAATTCCTCTCAATTGGAAAAAATTCTCTTAAATAAAGTAAAATAAAGTAAGAAGATTTATGGAATAAAAAATGAATTCGAATTCGATAGAATTCTATTTGATTCCATCAAAATATTTAAAAAATAAAAAAAAATTAGAAAAATATATGGAAATATATTTCTTACATGAAATGTTATCACATGTTTTGATTTCTGACTAATTAATCAAGAGTCATCTTTGATTTGAAAAAGAAAAAAAGGATATAAAATACAAAAAGAATCCTATTTAGTAATAATCATACTTTTAGGTATGAGAAGAGAACAAAAATATGAAAATTCGAATTTTTTTTGTTGTTGCTGTTTAAATTAAACATATTGATTTTATTAAATATCAATCGATCAAATATATTAATTTGTTTTTTTATATACAAAAAAACTAAATAAAAACATTGGATCCTTATGATTCATGAGGGATTCCTTGAACTAAGAGTAGAGAAGGAAAAGCTTGGTTAGTATTTAACCAGATTAAGCTGGGGTAATAAATCTTCTGTAAAAAATAAAATTAACTCAAACAAATAAAATATAAAATAAGTAAATAAAAAATAAGTAAATTGAAGAAAATTTTTTTTGTTTTTAAGTCATTATCGAGATATTTCTAGTTTTATTATCAAAACTGTTTTGATAATAAAACTAGAAATATTTCAATACTTTTCTTTCTATTTTTTAGACTCTCATATCTTGTTTTTATATTTTGATATCTTATGTATTAATTCATTGAATTCATTGCAAAGAAAGTTAATAATTCAAAATTATTTTTTATTTTTATTAGTATATATGAATTTGAATAATATATATTGAAGAATATAATATAGGAAAGTACATTTCCTAATAAAGTTTTACTTTTGATTTCTAATCAAATAGAATAAAAAAACAAGGATTTTTCTAAATCTTTATTTCATATATCACATCACAGCGCAGATAAAAATCATTGATTTTTAATGCATTTGGGGAGATGGCTGAGTGGACTAAAGCGGCGGATTGCTAATCCGTTGTACGAGTTATTTGTACCGAGGGTTCGAATCCCTCTCTTTCCGCTCTCTATTATATATGATTTTAGTATTTTTGGATTGAGAGGGATTTTGATTCATATGATTTTATCATCAAAAAATTATTGAAAAATTTATTAAAAAAAATGAAGAAAAAAGAAAAACTAAGAATTTATTCCTCACGCCCAGGATTACGCCCTGGATCATTAGATAAAAATCCGAAAATAAAAAGGGAAACAAAGAATATAACCACTGTATAAACAAAAAGCTTGAGAGTAAGCATTATAAAATCTCCAAGATCTTTTTTTTGTTTTTAAGAGAATAAATTACCTTTTCTTACGATAAAAAAACCCTTGTTTTCTTTTTTTATTTAAAAATGAAATATGAGAAAGAATCTTTTTTTTCCAATTTTTTATTTTTATCTTAATTTAAGAATTAACTATTTTCAAAAAAAAGGTTTGCACTCATTGGAAGATCAGAATAGACAGATAAAAAAGCTGATCCCAATTTATGGCTGTAATGATTAATTGCATATTCATTTTGAATTTAGAAATAACTATAATATAAGACATTTTTTGATATCCATTTTTGAATTAATTTATTAAAGAATCTCATATTTCATCGAAAGCTTACAGCAGCTTGCCAAACAAAAGCTAGGAGAAAAAAGAGTACAGGTACAACAGGCATAAAATCTACAATTGGATTGAAAATCGCATAAGCTTCGGGCAATTTGGCGAAGAAAGAATTACTCGGATAAAGGACAGAATTAAGACAGATACAGATTAAACTAAAGATATTAAGCATAAAAAAATTTCGTTCTTGTAGATTAGATAATTTTATTAATTGTTTTTATATTATAAGGTAAGGAAAAAATGGGAAGGAAAAAATGAGAAAAACAGATTGAAAAATCCTTCTTTAGGATTTTACCAAATCCAAAATCCTTTTCTCCATTCTTATTTTCAAATAAGAATACAAGGATTTCTACTTTCATACAATATCTTAATTATACTCTGTAAAATGATCAATCAAATTTTTGATTCTATACCTATGTTCTTTTTATTTTTATTTAATTTATATGTGTTATTTTTTTTTTTTTTTATGTGTTTAGATATTATGACTAGTTAATGAGGGCTCATTTTTTCAAAAATAGAGTTCTTTTGAAAAACAAAATATAAAATTGGAGTTTAATAGAAAACTTCCTTGGATTTGAACCGATGACTTTCATCTTCAAAAACCATTTTCTATCATCCGAAAACGCGAGGAAAAGGACTAGTATTGTTTTGGGGAGTAGGAACTGGGTTTTTTATAAGTCTATTTCTCTAGGATTAGGGTAGAATCGGCCGGAGAGTCCTGATTTCGATGAACAAGAACTAGACTCATTAGATTTTTGAATGAAAAAAACACGTTTAATGGAAATCAAAAAAGAATTCGAAATAACATATTCATATGAATATGATAAAAGATTAGAAAGATATTTTTTTTTCAATAGAAAGACTTTTGGAAACAAAAGTCAAAGATGAAGGGCTAGGAGATATAATAATTCACTGTTTTTTGAAATATTTCTCTAAAGGGAATCCTGAAGAGATTCCATATTTCCATGAAGAAGAACTAAATTCATTAGATTTTTCAAATTGAAATTGAATAGACTTAAAAAATTCATTACATTTCAAACTTCATTTTTTGTACATAAAAACAAGTTTAATAGAAACAAGAATAGATTTAAGATTCATATAAATATCATGAAAGATTAAAGAGAGAGAAAGAATTCTTTTTTTTGATAATAGAAACACTTTTGAAAAGAAAAGTCAGAGATAAAAAGAAACTAGAAAAAGTCAAAAGATATTTTGAGAAATATTTCTATAAAGGAATTTCTTCAGAAATTTCATATTTCGATGAAGAAGAACTCGATTCAGATCAAGAGGAACAAGAATCAGAAGAATCAACAGAATCTGAAGAAGATATACCTTACCTTGTGGTTATGGATTTTGAGTTTATCGGAGGAAGTATGGGGTCGGTAGTGGGTGAAAAAATAACCCGTCTAATTCAATATGTTACGAGAAAATCCTTACCTCTCATCATTTGTTGTGCTTCTGGAGGAGCTCGTATGCAAGAAGGAAGTTTCAGCTTAATACAGATGGGTAAAATATCTTTGACTTTATTGAATTTTCAATTCCATGAAAACTTATTTTTAGTGTCACTTCTGACATCGCCTACAACAGGTGGTGTCACAGCCAGTTTTGGAATGCTTGGCGATATAATTATTGGTGAACCAGATGCAACCATTGCATTTGCAGGTAAAAGAGTGATTGAAGAAGTAATGAAGATCGAAGTACCCGAGGGTGTACAGGAAGCTGAATACTTATTGGAAAAGGGCTCATTGGATTCAATTGTACCGCGTAATCTTTTCAAAGGTGTTCTTAGTGAATTATTGGCGTTCCACGGTATCTCTCATTTTTCTAAAAATAAATAGGGGAGGTTTATGCTAAAAATATTATGTGCATTTCTATTCGATTTATGGAATCATTTTGTTATCTTTTTTATTCTGTTTTGCTCATTTTGGTTTGAACCACGATTTTATATCGTGGAACTTGATTGTTTCACGAACAATTTCGAATTGTACATTTTTTTCTATGTGTTCTATAAATTCGTGATAGAGATTTTTCTCTATTTTATAGGATGCATTTTGAAAATGTTCAAATTTCGAAATGAATATTTCGAAAACCAAATTGACCAATATGCTAAGCTCATTCACGGGCTTATGCTAGCCTCTACATTAATGTCCATTAACGAAGATGAGTTAATGGAATTAATGTATAGCGGTTTTTTTGTATTCCGATTCATTTTTTTGAATTGGAAATCTAGATTTCGTATTGATTTTCAATTCAAAGTCTTTTATCGCAGATTTTTGATTATATTGATTATAATCCTTATTTTCAAGATAATCAAAAACTTTTTTGATAAGTGACAAAATCTTTTTGAAATGAACTCTGATATGATAAATAATAAGATTTCGAGTATTTTTATATCCCTAAAACTAATAAATAAGACTCATCTGTCTGGAAAAAAGAATGATTCTTTCTTTTAATGGGTCTTCTCCTTTTCTTTCTTTGACACTTTCTTTATTTTCATATGAGTCATTGATACCGGATGAGTTCTTCTTATTAATCATAGATTCATAGGTTCTCTATTGATTCTATCCCTATGGGATAGAAGAAGAAAAATCGAAATGAAATCAAGAATCCAGGAAAAAAGGAAATCAAAAAATAAGTAGAAGATAGAAAGAAAGGATTCAAAATGAATAAATTGAAACTCATAATCGAGCGATTTTGTCTTTTTTCCATTCTGAATTATTGTATTTATTCTGACCTCGATACTTAAGAAATTGGGTAAGCTAAAGCCAACCGATAATATGGGATTTTATCCCGTCTGAGTTCTGATAATAAATGATCTTATATCGTATATTAGAATTCACTTATTTTTTTATAAATACTAAGAGAGGTACAATCGAACCTATGACCAATAAAATTCAATCCTTTCAATCCGTTCTAGTGAGGATTATTATTCACTTGCGGACTCTGGAGACGGAAGAAGTATTCGCTTCTTACCAAATCCAGAATTTATTTTGTTTCGGATTGATTGGTATTTTTAAATGTAGTCACCGGGATTTCCGGGATATTTATCTACATATCAATCTCAATGTTTTCTCGTCTACGATTGAAAGACAAAATTTCAATCGTAAATTTTGGCGTATGTTGGATATGATGGCCATGATCAAAATCATGGAAGTGGAATTAAATAGAAAAGAAGTATATAAACTTGATAGATTCTTTCCACGGCACATATTCAAATTTCTTGAGAAAAATTCTCTAAAAACGCTTGAGGACCTCATAGATTGTAGAGATTTTTATACTTTGATCTACTTCTCTGGAAACGATATCTATTCATTCTATAGTGGATTCGAGAATCTTTATTCTCATCTTTATTGTTTGAGCAAAGCAGATTCTAGCTCCGCAAAAGAATCTAGAATCAAAAAGTCCTTTCAATTCACTCTACTTCAAAAGATTTCGCGTTTGAAGAAGATGGGAAATGTCTTCGAATTCGATACTTTTGAAATTGCTGAATTTTTTGGACGGGATGTATCAAGGCTTCTTAAGGAAGCCGAATTAAAGACCCTAAAGGATCTTATAAATTTTGACAATCTATATAATCGAATCTCACTGTTTCCTAAAAAAAACATACAAGAATTCAATCGTGAATTTTCGAGGGTCTATTATTGTTTTTGTTTTTTAGAAGAGATGAAAAAAAGAACATAAAGAAGGAAGTTTCTTTATGTTCTTTTTTTCAATTTGAGAAATACCAAGGTTCTACAAGGGCCTTGGTTCGATGTTATGATGTATTTAGACCTGTTTTTGATAGATCTTATAGGACATAGATAACAATCAATCTTTTCCATGCAAAAAAAGGAGTAATCAGCTGTGATAGGTGAAAAAAAAAAGAATTGTCAAAAAAAGGATTGTCAAAAAAAGAATTGTCAAAAAAAGAATTGTCAAAAAAAGAATTGTCAAAAAAAGAATTGTCAAAAAAAGGATTGTCAAAAAAAGAATTGTAGTAAAGAAAAGATTTGTAGCTAAGCATTTATCGGAAACATTTGAAAAAATAAAAATGGGGGAGGAGAGAGAAATAATAGTCACTTGGTCTCGGGCATCTACTATTATACCCTCAGCCATACAATCATGAAACTTTTATTTTTTTATAAATACTAAGAGAGGTGCAATCGAACCTATGACCAATAAACATGAATGGAAATCTGTTTCCTTTATCCGCCAAAGTCGTAGTTTACATTATGGTCGTTTCATGCTATCGTCGCTTAAGGAAGGTCAGGCTAATATATTAGGTACTACCATACGAAGGGTTCTACTTGCAGAAATAAAAGGAACACGTATAACACATGCTACATTTCAATTGAAAGAAAAACAAGAAAAATCTTTTCATCAATATAGTACTATACCTGGTATAAGAGAATCTGTAGATGAAATATTACAAAATCTCAAGACAATTGTCTTGAAAAGCCTCACCAATCAAGTTATCAAAGCATCGATATCGATTTCGGAGAGTGGTCCAATGCTTTTTACTGCCAAAAATATAAACCTACCGGATTTTGTTCACATAGTCAACGAAGACCAACCTATTGCGTATATAACAGGACCAATAGATTTATCAATTGAATTGATATTAGAACGAGATAGAGGGTATCACCCTCGACACTTAGATACTGCTTCGAAGATTAGAAATCATAGGGGAATTAATGGATTTGAAAGTAGAAGTTTCAATGGAAATGTAAAAAGAAGTGTCGTCAATGACAATGTCAAATATGGCGATTATAGCGATAAAAATTGCAGTTTTACTTTTCCCATAGATAGCACATTTACTCCTGTGCTACAGGTCAATTATACGTATCATGCGAATAAACAGTATTATGATCCGCTTAAAAAAAAAATTGACTCCGAGGAAATACTATTTCTCGAGATATGCACGAATGGAAGTTTGACTCCTGTAGAAGCACTTCGTGAAGCTTGTCTTCATTTGATTGATTTTTTTCAGATTTTGCCCCTCTTATGAAGAAGAAAATCTCTTTTTGAGAGAAAGGGATGAAAAGGATTTCTTTTTGATATTTCAACAAATTTCTCAGAAATATCTGCGTATGGATATACAAGAGTTATGGTCTAATATAAAACAAATACTTATCAACACTCCATATTTTTTTTGCAAAAAAAGGACATATAATGAATCAAATAAGATGAAACAAGATAAATTCAAAAAGATGATTACAAGTGGAGAGCAAATGGAAGAGAAACGAGAAAATATCGAGACAGAATTACTTGAAGAAGAACTATATTTAGATCAAGAGGAACTGGATAAAATGAATGAAGATAAACTCGATTCAGATGAAGAGGAATTCAACAAATTGATTGGAAAGAAATATACTCGAAACGAAATAGAGGAACTAGCAGAAATAGGAACAAAAGCAGAAATGGAAGAAAAAGAAAAAAACCTTGCTTATGATGAAGATGCTAATCAAAATTCAAAAAAATCAATAAAATAAGAAGAATCAAAAGAATCTGAGGAATCACAAGAATCAGAAGAATCAACATAAATAGTCATTTTAATTTCTTTTTGTATTTTTTGTTATAATTGCTATGCTAACTATGTCACTTGCTAGTTTTTTTAGAACTTGAATGAAGTTAGGTTGAGATTAAAAAAAAAAAAAAAAGGATCTTTTTTAATATGAAATGGATATCTCCGTATCTTTCCTTACTTTGAATTTTTAACTTATACTTACTGAAAGATAATAAAATATGAAAAAACCTAAACGAAGGATTTCTCCTCCACGTATGAATCGGCGTTTATCTTCTAAACGTTTTCGTTTACTTAGAACTATACGACGTAAAATAAAAAAAGGACTTATTCATATTCAAGCAAGTTCTAACAATACCATTATAACTGTTTCAGATTTTGAGGGTCAGGTAGTTTCTTGGGATTCTGCTGGTACTTCTCGATTCAAAGGTCCAAAAAAACCAACACCCTATGCTGCCCAAACCGCAACAAGAAATGCTATTTATATGTTAGTGAAACAGGGTATGAAAGAAGCAGCAATTAAGATAAACGGTGCTGGTCCTGGAAGAGCTGCAGCATTAAAAAGCGTTGTTCATAGTGGTGTAAAATTAAGTTTCATACGTGATGTAACACCTCTGCCACATAATGGATGCCGGCCCCCTAAAAGAAGACGTGTTTAAAAAAGAAATCTTTTGATTAATTGAAAAAAGAAGCTCCGGTGTATAGAGAGGACCTCACCGTTTGAGAGGTAACCATAGAAACGATGGAACCCACTATTTTTTTGGAATGAATATCGAATTCTTTATTTAAGAATGGGAAGAAAAGCAAGAATCGTGGTTGGGAAGGTTCTAGTAGCAAAAGCCATTGGAATCGATTTGAAGTGTTTTGTTATCGATTGACCCTAGACGTAGAAAAGAATAACTGAAAGAAAAGAAATCGAATTCATTAGTTATTAGTTATTTGCGAAAATGGGATTTATTTTTTTTATCATTGTTTTTTTTTAATCTTCTTATTTTTTCATTAATACACATGATTTTTCATTATTTTTTCATTTTGATTGGAATGGATTTCGATTTTATCAATTTTAGTATTAGTAATTGAATTGAGATTTTTTTATCTCTCTTTATTTAATAGTGAAATGGAACTTCCTTTATGAAAATTCATAAAGGGAATTATTCTTGGAATTAATTCTAAGTAGTTAATTTCTTTCTTTTTTTTTTTATAGAGTTCCTTTCAAAAACAAAGCATCAAATTGGAGTTTAGTAGAAAAGGGCTTTTCTCGGATTTGAACGGATGACTTTTATCGTCAAAAACCTTTTTCTACCACTTCAAGGATTACTTTTTAATGTAATTAAGTTGGAGTATTAGTAGAAAAGGGCTTTTCTTGGATTTGAACGAATAATTTTCATCTTCAAAAACCCTTTTCTACCACTATGCTAAGCTCATTCACGGGCTTATGCTAGCCTCTACATTAATGTCCATTAACGAAGATGAGTTAATGGAATTAATGTATAGCGGTTTTTTTGTATTCCGATTCATTTTTTTGAATTGGAAATCTAGATTTCGTATTGATTTTCAATTCAAAGTCTTTTATCGCAGATTTTTGATTATATTGATTATAATCCTTATTTTCAAGATAATCAAAAACTTTTTTGATTAGTTGTTCTATTTGGGCTTAGTCCCCCGCCGTGATCGAACGAGAATGAAAAAGAGGCTTGTGGGATATGCATCGATAGAGATTAAATCTATAATATATGTTTATATAGAAATATAATCTATTTCTATAATTTTAGTTAGGATTTTAGCGGGGTATCTAAAATCCTAACTTTGAATCCTAAAAGGAGGATCAATGAAAAAAACCCTAATGAGCTTTGTGATCGTGAAAAGAAGATCTCGAATTCTTTTCAAAAGAAAAATGAGACTTTTTGTTGTATTTGTTGTAAAAGAAAAAGTGCTTTTTTTAGTAAAAAGCATTGTATTTCTACTATGTTTGGTAATAGCAGCTCGATCTTATCGAGTTATAGTCGTTTGGTCTAGGATATCAACTACTCGGATATCAACCATTATACCTGACCCTACTTGTTATTTTTATCGAGATACTAACAGGACTGAAATCGAACCTATAACTAATAAACATGAATGGAGATCTGTTTCCTTTATCCGCCAAAGTCGTAGTTTACATGATGGTCGTTTCATGTTATCGTCGCTTAAGGAAGGTCAGGCTAATATATTAGGTACTACCAAACGAAGGGTTCCACTTGCAGAGAAACAAAAAGGATCTTTCAAAAGTATAGCAGCTTTGGCAACACTGAGACGAGATCACTGGAATACTTTATTTAATCTCGATTTAGATCGAGAGGTAATAAATATCAATAGACCAGCTCCTGAGAATCCGTTGTTTAAAGAATTAAAGCCGGATGATTTGGAGTTGGTTGAATTGATTCGACAAGGGTATGCTCCAATAGAAATTGAGAGGATCGCTTCTGAGGAACAATCCCAATCCTCATCCTCGGACGACGAGGGATTGGCGAGATTGTTTGAGGAACAATCCCAATCCTCATCCCCGGACGACGAGGGATTGCCGAGATTCATATCGGACAACGAGGAGTTGGATCGATTGATAGAGGAACAATCGCAATCCTCATCCCCGGACGACGAGGGATTGGCGAGATTGCCGAGATTGTTTGAGGAACAATCCCAATCGCCATCCTCGGACAACGAGGAGTTGGATCCCTTGATTGAAGAACAATCCCAATCGTCATCCTCGGACGACGAGGAATTGCTTCAATGGATTCAACAGGGCAGAACAGCTCCGAGTCAAATAGCAATGATTCGAAGAACTTCTTTTAACGTTAAACTATCTATTTCGGAAACCTAAGGACTCGATCGTATGGATATGTAAAATACAGGATTTCCAATCCTAACAGGAAAAGGAGGGGAACGGATACTCAATCTCAAGTGAGTAAACAGAATTCCATACTCGATCTCTAGCTTTTTGTTATTTCATTTCATTGATATTTATATTAATAAATCTCGGTATTCCTTTTTTTGCCGGGATTTATTTCAACGATTTTTGAAATAATCGATGATTTCCTGAATAATAATTCAGGATCTGGGGGGGATTTTGGGGATGAAAGGGGGAAACAACTACCCAAAAGATAGTTGGGAGGGTTGAAGGTTCGAACGAGCAAGACGTGTTTTGGATCAATCAATCTTTCCCGTTCATCCCAAAATTTTTGAATTGATGATAGGATATCCTATTTTAATTAAAGCATTTCTAGTTTTAAGATTGAAAATCCGCAAAAAGGACAAACTTTACAATTTTTTAATAAAAGGTATAAAAAAGTATTTTTCTATTTCTCTTTCTATTGCTCAATATTGACAAATATATTTGTCAACACTGTGGATTTCATTTACAAATGGAGAGTTTCGATCGAATCGAATCTTTGATTCATTCCGGTATTTGGGATCCTATGGATGACAGTATAATTTTTACTGATCCCTATGAGATTCTTAGTACTTGGGATGACAATACAGTTTCTACTGATCCCTATGAGGATCCTTATGAGACTCTTAAAAAAACTTTACTCCTACTGATCTCAATGAAATTCTAAAATATTGGGATTTTATGGAAGAGAATATAGTTTCTACTAAAGAATCGGCATAATCAGAAGAATTAACAGAATCAAATCTAATAGAAATGATTTGTCGTTTCTAATAGAAATGATTTGTCGTTTGGAGAAGATGTAAAATGAAAAAAATTCTATCTTCTTAAAATTCAGAACTTTTTTATCCAAGTGGTATGCATACTTCTGAAATTCTCGAGATTTTATTCTGTTTTTTATGAATTCGGCAAATTCAAAAAAGAAAATTCTAAAGATTAGAAAAGAATCTTTCTTTTTTAGAAAGAAAGATAGAATTTTCCATATTTATCTTTCTTAGTATTTTTTATCATTTATTTTTTTCAGTTTTTTTTCCTATTGACAAAATCTATTTGATCAATACAATATTGTATTGATCAAATAGATTTTGATTTATAGATAGATCAATAGATCTGTTTATTCTGTTCTCTATTTTTTTTACTCGAGCAGTAGGTTTAAATTTCATTCATCAAGACATCTTTTTCTTCTTCTTAATGAAGAAGAATTTGATCAAAAAATAGGTGATTTTTCATTATTTTTTCATTTTGATTGGAATGGATTTCGATTTTATCAATTTTAGTATTAGTAATTGAATTGAGATTTTTTTATCGAATTTGTTATTTCTCTGTTGTTAATTTATCGTTTTAACAGAGTCGTGCAATAAAATTGATTTTATTTTTGATTTCGATCATATATATCTTATTAATTTATCCGGGTTGCTAACTCAATGGTAGAGTACTCGGCTTTTAAGTGCGACTATGATCTTTTACACATTTGGATGAGGAAAAAAATTCGTCCAGACTTTTGGTAGAGTCTATAAGACCGCGACTGATCCTCAAAGGTAATGAATAGGAAAAAACAGCATGTCGTAATAAAAAAGATTTTATTCTTTAATTCTTTCAACTAAATTTACTATTTATTTTATTTATTTTTATTATTAGAAAATAACTATTAGAAAATAACTAAAAGTAGAATTTTTTTGGGCCTTATCCAATCACTCATAGTTATTAGTTCTAAAAAATTGTTTTGAGTTTAAAAAAGGAATTTCTGAGTTTTAGCTGAGTCTATTGAATAAATGGATAGAGCCTGATGGCTCCAACTCTGATCAAATAAAAAAGAAACGAGCTTATGTTCTTTATCTTTATTAGAACCATTTTCCGATCTATATAGATGTTAAAAATATATTAGTACCGAACTCGGAAAAAGACGGATAAGTTCTTTTATGATTGAACTTTTGATCTGATTCATTTAAAAAAGGAATCCTAATTATTCTTTATTTTGAATTGTAAATGGATGTGTAGAAGAAACTTTATATTGATAAAAAAGATAGATTCCAAAATCAAAAGAGCAATTGGGTTGCAAAAATAAAAGATTCTAACCTTTCTTTTGAAAATCCGAAAAAATTAATGAACTAATTGGATAGAAAAAGGGAAAGAAAATATCTTTCTATTATTAGGATTAATAGAGCTGGCTTTCTCATTTCTTTTCCAGAGTATAGATATATTTATATCTAAATAAGAAAAACTCTGTTTTGACCATATTGCACTGTGTATCATTTGATAAACCCAGAAAAGGCTTTTTTCTTCTGGTTCAAGTAGAAATTTAAATGGAAGAATTTTCAAATTCTTTAGAAAAATATAAATTTCGTCAACAACAATGCTTATATCCACTTCTTTTTCAAGAGTATACTTATGCATTTGTTTATAATTTTGGTTTCAATGGTTCTATCGAATCTGTTAAAAAACTCATTAGCTATGATAAACTGATTAGCTATGATATTAAATCTAGTTTAATACTTGTAAAACGCTTAATTATTCGAATCTATCAATCGAATTTTTTGATGAATTTGGTTATTCAAAACTGTAACCAAAATCAAATTAATGAGTACAACCGCTTTTTTTATGCTCATTTTTTTTCTCAGATGATATCTGAGGGTTTTGCTTTTATTGTAGAAATTCCATTCTCCCTTCGATTTTTACTTTCCTCCTCTAAAAAAAAAATATCCAAATTGCAAGATTTACGATCTATTCATTCAATATTTTCTTTTTTAGAGGACAAATTTTATTATTTAAATAATGTATTGGATATATTAATACCTTATCCTGTACATTTTGAAATCTTAGTTCAAATCCTTCAATGCTGGATCCAAGATATTTGTTCTTTGCATTTATTGCGATTTTTTCTCTTTGATCATTCTAATTCGAATAGTATCATTACTTCAAAGAAATCGGTTTCTATATTCTCAAAAGAAAATATAAGACTCTCTCGTTTCTTATATAATTCTTATGTATCAGAATATGAGTTTTTATTCCTGTTTTTTCGTAAAAAATCTTCTTGTTTACGATTAAGATCTTTTAGAAGCTTTCTTGAAAGAATTTACTTCTATGGAAAAATAGAACATTTTAGAATAGTGCATCATGTTTTTTTGAATAAAACTTTATGGATCTTCATAGATCCTCTCATGCACTATCTTCGATATCAAGGTAAAGCTATTCTAGCATCAAAAGGGACTGATCTTTTTATGAATAAATTGAAATCTTACCTTGTCTATTTTTGGCAATATTATTTTCATTTTTGGTCTGAGCCTAATAGGTTTCATAGAAACCAATTCTCTTATTATTCGTTCTACTTTATCGGTTATCTTATAAGTGTAAAAATAAATTACTTGGTGGTAAGGAGTCAAATACTAGAG